ATTATTTACAAGTGGTATTCAAGCTCTTATTTTTGCAACTTTAGCCGCGGCTTATATAGGTGAATCCATGGAGGGTCACCATTGACTAGTTTTATAAATAGTCTTTTTTTTAGTTTAACCTAAGGCAATGTGTGCGTGGCTAAAAAAAATTGACTTAGGCAATAGGCAATGAAAATATACAACTACACTATATAGGATCTAGAGTAATAGAAAAAAAGATTAAAATAACGATTACAGTATTTATATTAGAAAAAAAAGGAAAGAGATCTCAAAGATCTTTTTCCTAAAATTCCCGTTTGGTCTATTTATATCATAATCATACTTTCTCCTCAATGAATATTTGGTTTAGATTGGTCGTCGAATTCTAATATTAACTATTCGGAGTCATAATTTGACGAAGAAGTCTTGTGGTATTACGACGTGTTATTAAAAAAAGATGTTCTATAGAATGATTCCCCTTTTCAGTTGATTTTATTCAACGATTGACCAAACGAAAATATTAATAAATAATAAATTGTATGAACTTAGATCAATCAAATCAATTTCTATGTAATGATTCGGCCCAATCAATTTATCCAATCAATTTATCCATTGATTATCTTATCAATTTAGGTAAAGGGGAAGGCAAAGGATAATTTATAAAAAAGGGGATTCATAAAAGGTTCGTAGAGGGGAGGTCGAACTAGGTATATGGAATTGAATGGCTATGTTAGACCCATCCTTATCAAATCTGATTGAATTGAAGATGAAGGAAGAGCTGGTTTACATTGTGGAACAAATTCATGTATATGTGATATTAGATATTGACTAGTTATATATGAGCTAAAGATATATCTAATTTGCCCTACTAATCGAATGTGAATGTACATGGGGATTCTTTAGAAGTCCTTCTGTCTCATCTGTGACTGTGAATTGAATGAATAAACGGATGAAGTCAATAAAAAAATCGAAGAATTCAAAGAGCGGTTCGGGACAAAGAAACGGAAAAACTAAAGTTGTATGGATTCACAAAGACTTTCTCGAGAGAAACTAAAAAAGAGATATCAAAGTAGTTTTGATGATTCAAGAATGTTATTACTTGAATTCGAAGTTCGTAGTTACTTCGACTGGATGAATCGTAGCAATGCAATAATTAAGTCATAGTTCATCGGTTGAATGTATCATTAACCATTTTTTTTTGGTACGAGGAACTTATCATGAATCCACTGATTTCTGCCGCTTCCGTTATTGCTGCTGGATTGGCTGTAGGGCTTGCTTCTATTGGACCTGGAGTTGGTCAAGGTACTGCTGCGGGTCAAGCTGTAGAAGGTATCGCGAGACAGCCCGAGGCGGAGGGAAAAATAAGAGGTACTTTGTTGCTTAGTCTAGCTTTTATGGAAGCTTTAACAATTTATGGCCTGGTTGTAGCATTAGCACTTTTATTTGCTAATCCTTTTGTTTAATATTAGAAATATTATAAATTTTATATGAAAAATTTTTATTTTTCATATTTTATTGCCGTGGACTTGTGCTTTGCTTTTTCGAATTATATAAAGATTTCATTCCTAGAATTACTTATTCGTTGAGAAAATAACCCACGGGAAGGGCTGATTTGCGGATGAGGAATTAGACCAACTCACTTTCATCCTTCCCGTTCGTGTTCGTAGGCCTTTTTTTAGTTTTTAATTTAAGCGGGGTTGCAACCAAGAAGATAATTCATGATTTCTAAATCGAATAGATTCTGGATTCGATTTAGAAAGTAGGAAACTAGAAAAAAATATATAATATATATAAAGGGCAAAGTAAAAAGAACTCTGTTCTATTTTTTAGTCTATCTATACGAGGAGATCATATGAAAAATGTAACCGATTCTTTCGTTTCTTTGGGCCACTGGCCATCCGCCGGGAGTTTCGGGTTTAATACCGATATTTTTGCAACAAATCTAATAAATCTAAGTGTAGTGCTTGGGGTCTTGATCTTTTTTGGAAAGGGAGTGTGTGCGAGTTGTTTATTTCAAGAATAGGCTGGATCCAACCAGATGTACTTTTTCTGTTATAACTAGGAAAGTAATACATAAGAAAGAAGGGTGCATGATCTCGCGAATTACTTCTGAATAAATTCAGAAATCATATGTAAGAACTATAGCATTTCGTAATTTATTGGAAAATACGCTTTGATTCTCTATGAACCAATAATGTGGGACCATTAACATGGTTAAAGCTAAACTGTTTGAAGTCCAGACGCAGCATGGTACTCTTTCTACCACTATGTTAATATATAGATGGTTTCAAAATAAATTCAATATTTTATCAATATAGAACACTCATATTGATAAAATGATTTGAACTACTTATTGGGGATTTTCTCCCCTTTTTTAGCCAATGCTGAATCGATGACCTATGTATTGTGTATAAAGTAAGAAAAACTTCTTGGATTAAAAAAAGTAAACAACTTTGCTGACAATTACATATTTTTTGTTTGGTCAGAAGAGTCCTCCGAATATTTTGGTCTTGGATTAGTG